AGACCTTTCTATTATATATCTATTCTATAACTATATATATATTATTCTATTATAGCTAAAAAAGAGAAAAAGGGAGTCTTTTAATGACATAGTTGTAAGTTCCTATAAGAAAAAAAAGATGTTTTTTAATATTTTTTGATTTCGCATTTCACAAAGGGACATTCTCAATTCTCAATCATGTAAAAACTCGAATAAAATATAAATATAAATAGAGAAAAGCCGGCTATCGGAATCGAACCGATGACCATCGCATTACAAATGCGATGCTCTAACCTCTGAGCTAAGCAGGCTCACAAAAGAGAAATTCTACATGCATAGGGATTCAATAAATGTTATCTTAGCTATTAATTAATATTCATATTAGCTAGTCATAATGAATATGAATATAGAAAAAATATAATATAGAATTGAAAAGAAATATTCAATACTCATACTTACCATAGAAAATAACGATTAATCTATCGATATATATGATTTATATTTTTTTCTCACATCACTATTCTATAGAATAGAATATAGATATAGAATATTCTTTAATATTCGATAGAATTTTATCATTTTCGTTTTTGCTTTCAAATGCTATTTGAAAGTATTTTTATTAAGCTTCTATCTTCTACATATAGAATATATTTTCTATTTCGAAATGGAATCATTTGTTCTAAATAATGAGACATTATTGCGCTCTGATTTGTAAAGATGGAAGCTCAAACGAAAAAAAGTATCGACCGTTCAAGTATTAAAAATTGCGTGGTAAAAACGAGCAGAAGAGAAACATATATACGTGGTATCTATCCATCTATATTGAATTGCGGATACAGAAATGATAGAATCGTTTCTGATTGGACCAAATGCGGGTTTACTATAGAAGATGAAAGAAGATTGCCAAGAAATCAAAGAGGAGAAACACTTTTTCGAGACAGGAAATCAGTATTTAATAAATGAAGAAATAAAAAGGAAAACGACATCTCAATAAAAATGAGATCCTAATCTCAAAACAAAAAGGAGGGGGATATGGCGAAATTGGTAGACGCTACGGACTTAATTGGATTGAGCCTTGGTATGGAAACCTACTAAGTGAGAACTTTCAAATTCAGAGAAACCCCGGAATTAATAAAAATGGGCAATCCTGAGCCAAATCCTTTTTTAATTTACAAAAACAAACAAAGGCCCAGAAGGTGAAAAAGGATAGGTGCAGAGACTCAATGGAAGCTGTTCTAACAACTGGAATTGACTGTGTTGCATTGGTAGAGGAATCCTTCCATTGAAACTTCCGAAAAGATGAAGGATGTACGTATATACATACGTACTGAAATACTCTATCAAATGATTAATGACGACCTGCATCTGTATTTTTTATATGAAAAACGGAAAAATTGTTGGGAATCGATTCCATATTGAAGAAAGAATCAAATATGCATTGATCAAAGCATTTACCTCACGGTCTGATAGTTCTTTTGTATAACTAATTAATCGGACGAGAATAAAGATAGAGTCCTATTCTACATGTCATTACCGGCAACAATGAAATTTATAGTAAGAGGAAAATCCGTTGATTTTAAAAATCGTGAGGGTTCAAGTCCCTCTATCCCCAAAAAAAGCCCATTTGACTCCTTAACTATTTATCTTATCCTTTTTTTTAGTAGTTCAAAAATAGTTATCTTTCTCATTCACCCTAGTATTTTACAAATGTATCCGAGATAAAAATTTGTCTATTATGTCAAGTCTTATGATATATGATACATGGACAAATGACCCTCTTTAACCACAGACTCCCCGAACGAGTCACGGTTGCTATCGTTCTTCATCCTGAAACTTACAAAGTCTCCGATCCAAGAAATTCTAACACCAGGACAAGACTTTGTAATACCCTTTGAATTGACATAGACCTAAGTTTTCTAGTAATATGAGAATGTGGTCTCGGTATCGGGAATGGGAATGGGAATGGTCGGGATAGCTCAGCTGGTAGAGCAGAGGACTGAAAATCCTCGTGTCACCAGTTCAAATCTGGTTCCTGGCACATGATTAATTTGTATGAGTCTTTTTTTTCTATAAATTACTTAAGATAAATCGACATATATATATATATTCATTAAAAAAAAAGTTTAGATCATACTACATACTTTTCTCCATCTCGGTCTTTGGATAAATACCCCATCTATTTTATAGATGGGTAAAGTATGTAACAAAAAGAAATTATATTTTATATTCTTTTTTCTCTTTCGTTCAAAAAGAAAGTTAATGCCTAATATGCATATCCATATTTGAAAAGTTAAATAAGTTGTTAGCCTATCCATAATACAAACGAGACGTCAATTACTATGGTTACTCTAGAACAGAACCTCGAATCTCTGGAATTGTAGAAGTGCAGATAAGTTTCGTATTTTTCAATGAGCATCTTGTATTTCATAAAAATTGGGGGCAATATAATCCTTACGTAAAGGCCACCCTATCCAACTTTCAGGCATTAAGATGCGTTTCAAACGCGGATGATTATCATAAG